GCAATTTTTCGTGGGGGGGATTTACAATTTAATGAGATTCTGAAAGGAGGGTTCATTTTATTTAAATTAAATAACTAAAGTTTTATCTTTTGCTTAAGAAGTTTTGATAGCTACGGATCACAAAAAACACTAAAATCATAACAGAAAAATGCATTGTGGAAAAATCGATAGTTTCTTTTTTAGTTCCGAAAATGAAACTAAAATTCAAATAGAAAAAGAAAAAGAATGTAAATAGTCTTTCTTCTTTTTGTTGTTGCTTGAATATTTTATATTCAATTGAATATAATAAATAACAAGCATTTTTGTTTTCAAATCAAATAAATCATTATTTATCTATAATTCGTTGGAACAAAAAAAGGGGCCCGGCTAGGTACTGACCAGGCCAGGCCATCAGAATAAGAAGGGCCTTTCGAACAAAATCAACACAAAGATGTCTTCTTTTTTTTTCTTTCTTTTTATTTTTTTATTTATAGGCTCGTTCGAGCCCTTCCTTTATCTAATCTAAAAGAAATTCCTGATTTGTATATCTCTATAGAATAGAGTAAAGAAAGACTCCTTACATTATGTGTAATGTAGTAATTCTCTTTTTCAATTGGGAGAGATGGCTGAGTGGACTAAAGCGTCGGATTGCTAATCCGTTGTACGAGTTATTCGTACCGAGGGTTCGAATCCCTCTCTTTCCGGTTCCGTTGATGACTTGATTTATTTATTTATTTTTCAAATTTTTGAAATCTTAGTTAAACGTGTGGAATAGAAAAAATCCTAAGAAAATTTGAAAATGAACCAAGGAAAAACCCTTTGGATTTTATTCTTCACGTCCAGGATTACGTCCTGGATCATTAGATAGGAATCCAAAGATGAAGAGAGAAACAAAAAATATCACTACGGTATAAACGAAGAGTTTCAGAGTAAGCATTACAGAATCTCCAAGATGATTTTTTTTGGAAAAAAAAAAGAGAATAGATCTTCCATTTTTCTACCACATATCCTATTTTGACACCAAGAAATGAGGTTTTTCTAGAAATAGAAATGAATTGTCAGAAATTTATTTGGAATAAGAGTTTTTCATTAACAAAAATTTCTTTCATATCCAAATTCGATATTGTGGGAGACCCTAATAGAATTAATATAATAGGGTTAGGGTCTTTCACTGGAAAAGGGTCAAAAAAAGGAGGAAATGGGGTAAGTCGGATTTATGGTGACTATCCAAGAATTTCAATGTGTGAATCGAGGGTTCAGACTCTAAAACTTATCTGATTTTATCAATTGTTAGAGAATTTTTTCTCGAAGAAATCATGAATCTTCTAGCATATTATTAAGGATCTCATCGAAAACTTACAGCAGCTTGCCAAACAAAGGCTAAGAGAAAAAAAAACAAAGGTATGACTGGCATAACATCTACGATTGGATTCAAAAAAGCATAGGCTTCGGGCAATTTGCCGAAGAAAAAACTACTCGAATAAAGGGCAGAATTAAGACAAATACAGATCAAACTAAAGATATTAAGCATAACAGACATTTTGTTCTTGGAGATAATTGCATTTTGATTGAGTTATTGATATAAGGAAAAAGGAAGAAAGGAAGTAAGGTATACAAAAAATCCTTCTTTTTCTTTGAACCCACCCAATCAAAAATCCTCCAATTCTCAAAGGAGAATAGAAGAAATCATACTTTCATACAATATCTTAATTGAATTATATGTAATGATCAATAAATTAAGTTGAATTCTATATCTATATGGATTAAAATCCTAGTAATAATCTATTCTATAGATATTTGGACTGGAGTTGACAAACAACCAATAACAATATTATTGTTTCTTAGTGTAGATTAGAAATTGATAATGGGGCGTGGCCAAGTGGTAAGGCAACGGGTTTTGGTCCCGCTATTCGGAGGTTCGAATCCTTCCGTCCCAGAGCCATATCCATTTTTTTATAATTTTAGAATAAAGATTGTTTTCTTGAACAACTTTCTGTTTAAAGTCTAATTTTAGATGGAATGTGATTCTTTTATATCTTATATGAATCATATCTTTTTTCACAAACTGAACTGAATCGAGTTCAAATGACACGCATCTGGACCTGAATCTATTTTTTATCAGGTAAGATGAGAACATGGATCAAAACAAAAGAGTTTGAATTAAAAAAAGTTGGGTGGGCTTTTCATCATATGTTCATTCCCTTTGCTATTTAGGGAAGTTAGTTACTTGGAAAAACTTTCCATCCCATATCTATTTGAATTTTCAACGATGGATGTATTTTGAATCGAGATGCAAAAGAATCTATATTCTCTTATTATTTATCCCGTAAATGAGGGAGTCTAATTAGTAATTAGATTTTTCTCGAGATCTCTGAATTCGAAACAAGAGCGAGTTCTTGATACTAATTAAATTCAATCAATAGGACTAAGTCTCTTAGTGGGTTAGACTAAAGCTTGACTAAATTTGGACTTATTGTTTGTCTTTGTAACTAGACAAGTCATTTCCCATACCGGATCAGGATTCCTTTTTTTTTGCTCTATCATTCCCATAGAAAGAATAGGGGAGTGGATAGGAGATAATCAGTATTAATTTAAATATCTGTATCTGTCCAAATCTCATTAACAAATGATCAAATAACATATTTATATATGTTTATATGTTATGGAATCGATGTATTTTCTTTGAATCTCGTTTTTTTATTTTATTTAGGTATTTTTTTTGTTTGGCTATAATGAAGAATTGTAAATCTATGTAACGATTGGATTGAGGCAGGGGTGATTTATCCTATCCCTTTTATTCACTTTATGACAAGATTCGATTATTGAAATATTAATCAACCCCATGTTAAACAAAATGCATATAAAATGAGGAAATGTTTAGCTTATATGTATCGTTCTATTTCAATGACAATAGTCTTTCGGTTTTTGTGAAAAAGGTTTGGGATCCCTTAAATTTTTTAAACTAAAATTAGTTAAATTAAGTATTATAGAATATCTATAACAGTGACAATTGTTCAGTCTATCTGATAGATACGAAAACCCCTCTCGATTTTTTCGATTTGGATTTTCGCAATCAGATGAAAAGAATAAAGATTAAAATCTTACCTTACATCAGTTTTTTTATCCATCTCATGAAAAAAAATGGGATTTCTTTCTTCTTTTCTGTGATCTATTTATCTATTTGAAATCAGTGATGGGTCAATTAAAAAAAAAAGACTTATCTTTTAATGATGTCTAAATAGGAACCTTTTTCCATTCGAAATAGTTTTAATAAAAATTTTGAATGATTCCTTGTAAGTTGAATTTTTGGTACTCAAAAAGTAGGAAATAGGTCAATCTATCCTATTGAGTCACTTGAAGTAGCAGACTCAAAAAGAACTTATTTATTCGTTTATCTATTTCTATTTCTTTATATATATGTTAAAGATGGTGTCTTGCTAAGACTTCTTCAGAAAAATCTTTACACATATCATATATAGAAGAAAAAGTATAGATTACGCGATGTCTATGTACAACTGAACCAATGACTATTCATGATTCCATGATTGAATCAATTCCATACCGGTTCCAAATTAGAGGAATGTTATGGTAAAACTTCGTTTGAAACGATGTGGTAGAAAGCAACGTGCGACTTGAAGGACAGATCCGTTGTGGATTTTTACATCCGCTATTTTATATTTATATAGGAATGAAGGTGCTCTTGGCTCGACATCGTTTGTTCTGTTCCACTCGAACCCTTCGTTTTTTTTCTTTTTGTTGGGTTGTAAATAGTCCACGATGGAGCTCGAGTGGAAAGGATTAATTCATTTCTCGGGGGCAAGGATCTAGGGTTAATGCCAATCAATAAATTGGAACAACTTCGTAAATATATCTTCGAGATAGAAATGGAAAGGATCCAATTTGAGCAAGTTTCCAATTCAAAAGCAAAACCTGTTGGAATTGATCAAACGTTTTCGATCCAAAGTGTATCACGTGGGAATCAACTGTCCGTAGGATTCTTTGATAGAAAGAGAAATCACAAAAAAGGGTATGTTGCTGCCATTTTGAAAGGATTAAGAAGCACCGAAGTAATGTCTAAACCCAATGATTTAAAACAAAGATAAAGGATCCCAGAACAAGGAAACACCCTTTTAATTGTCTCGATAGTCTCAATAACTGGATCAGACTGAAGAATCAAAATAGAATTTTAAACGAGACAAACAAAAGGGGGTAAAGACCACTCAATAAATGAAATTTATTAAAGATTTTTTCCTTTAAGCTATTTGAGAGTTATCCAACTTGAGTTATGAGTACGAATGGTTTCTTTTTCATTTTCAGGAAGGAAGAAGAAAAAAAAAGACTTAAATCATAGTCTAATTGATTTTATAGGCTCATTTGTCATTTATTAGAATTCCATACATAGACAAAACTTAGAATCAAATCATTTTTTCTCGAGCCGTACGAGGAGAAAACTTCCTATACGTTTCTAGGGGGGGTATTGTTCATCTACATCTATCCCAATGAGCCGTCTATCGAATCGTTGCAATTGATGTTCGATCCCGAAGAGAAGGAAAAGATCTTCGAAAAGTGGGTTTTTATGATCCACTGAAGAATCAAACTTATTTAAATGTTCCTGCTATTCTATATTTCCTTGAAAAGGGTGCTCAACCTACAGGAACTGTTCAGGATATTTTAAAGAAGGCAGAAGTTTTTAAGGAACTTCGACCTAATCAAACGAAATTCAATTAAAGAAATACCAAGGGGGGGTAGTGATTTTTATATAACTTTGTATAACTTTTCTCTACTATTTTTTTATTTCCCCCCTTAATCCTGCTTTATTCGTATCTATTTCTCATTGCTTCTGTCGAATTCCATGGTCGATAACAACAAAACCTTAGTTTATTGATCATATAAATCTCAAATTCGGACATTTCATTTCTTTCAATTATGTGGTTTTCGTTGGAATTTGACTAACCAACAAGGAATCCAGTTTGTTTATTCCACTTAGATTGATGAAATACATTAAAAATCCAATATTTTTT